GACCAATTGTATATTACATTTATTATTCGGTCCAAGAAAAGTCTCTTAGGACCTATTTTAACAAATGAATTAATTAATTCTAAATTCTGAAAAGATGAATAAACAGACCCATATAAAAGAGACGCTATGAATATTCCGAAATAGGCTATACTGACTGAATAAATTGCATTTGTCACAAATTCATACCAATCCACAGAATAGTTCGAATTTTGATGTAAAAGGTTTATCGATGGGGTTAACCATTTCGATAATATATCCAAATCCATTCCTACTTGATCGAAAGGAATTCCTATGGACCCAACAAACAAAGTAAATAGGACCAATACAAGTAGAGAAAATAGCATAGTATTGTCCGATTCACAGGGATACATGGAAGTGTCTTTATTGTCAAAATGAGTACTAAAGGATCGCATCAGATTTCGTATATTCCCATCAATTTGATATATCTTCTTCGAAAAAAGGGAAACCTTTTTATTATTATTCATTACTGAGAAAAGTATATTTTTGTTAACTGGTTTCGGTCCTTCTTTTCCCCATATAGATATTGAAGAGAACGAGCTATTTTTAGTGCCACTGTAATTTTGAAACCGAACGTGTAAATGCCCCTCAAAAGTAAGTAAATACATCCGAAACATATAAAATGCAGTTAATCCTGCTGTGGAACAGGCTATTATCGCGAAAATCGGTGAATACAACCAACTATCATTAAGAATTTCATCTTTGGACCAAAAACAAGCAAGAGGTGGAATACCACAAAGAGAAAGTGTACCTAATAAAAAAGTAGTTTTTGTAATTGGCACATATTTGGTTAAACCACCCATAAGAACCATGTTCTGACTTTTATCTGGAGAATATCCAACAATGGGTTCCATTGAATGAATAATCGATCCGGATCCTAAAAACAATAATGCTTTCGAATAGGCATGAGTGATTAAATGGAATAAAGCAGCTCGATAAGAACCTATCCCTGGAGCTAACATAATATAACCCAATTGAGACATTGTAGAATAGGCTAAACTTCTCTTAATGTCTTTTTGAGCAAGAGCTAAAGTAGCTCCTAATAGTACCGTTATTATACCTAGCAAAGAAATGAGATTCATTATGTAAGGTATGACTGTGAAAAGGGGAAGAAGCCGAGCGACAAGAAAAATTCCCGCTGCTACCATAGTAGCAGCATGTATAAGAGCCGAAATAGGAGTGGGCCCCTCCATGGCATCAGGTAACCATACATGAAGGGGAAATTGTGCGGATTTAGCAACTGCACCAAGGAATAATAGGGAGGCACACAGAGTAGCAAATAAAGAATGGACCCCATTATTATGGATCAAGTTATTGAAGATTTCGAACAAATCCCGAAGTTCCAAACTACCTGTTATCCAATAAAAACCTAAGATTCCTAATAATAAACCAAAATCCCCTACACGATTAGTTACAAATGCTTTTTGACAAGCATTGGCTGCAATTGGTCGTGTGAACCAAAAACCTATTAATAGATACGAACACATTCCCACCAGTTCCCAAAAAATATGAATTTGTATCAAATTGGAACTAGTAACTAATCCCAACATAGAAGTATTGGAAAAACTCATATAAGCAAAAAATCTCAAATATCCTTGATCATGAGACATATAATTGTCACTATAAATAAGAACCATGATTCCAACAGTAGTGATTAGTATTGACATAATACAAGTAAGTGGGTCGATCAAGTGGCCGAACTCTAAAGAAAAATCATTATTGATGGTCCAAGAACATAGAAATTGATAGATAGAACTGCCATTGATTTGCTGAATAGACAGATCGGCCGAAAAAACCATAACTATACTTAGCAATGAAACACTAGGAAAAGCCCACATACGACGAAGATTTTTTGTTGCAGTCGGAACAAGCAGAAGTCCCCATCCTATTGACATAGTAACTGGAAGTGGAACGAAAGGTATGATCCATGCATATTGATATGTATGTTCCATAAGAAAATAAAACTTTTTTTATTCTTATTAATTGTTTCCGATTCACCAGCTCTTCTCTCTTTCGGAAGTCAAATAAATAAATAAAAATAAAGATAGAAAAGAACTCAAATAGGATTTTTAATTCTTAATTATTCCGATTCTTTCCCAAATATCGTATTGAATAAAAAGAAATTTAAATCAAGAAGTTACAATTGTTCAAATGACCAAGTCACTGGTTAAAACTGACCATTTAGTTATTAACTAAGATATTTATTAAGATAAAGAAAGAATATGAGATTTTCAATCATTCCACTATTACGGCGATTGATGTCCATATAGTAAATAGTAAGGAAAAGGAATGACACCAAAAAAGGGTAAAAGTACTCTATTGGGATATGGATCATAGAATCCGCCAATAACTCGACCCAATAAAATACTAGTTATTTTAGTTAGTTTATTCGGAGTCATTAATTAATTCATTGTAGAACTGATTGATTGGCTTCTATTCCAATAAAACAAATTTATGTTTATAGGAAATCCTATGATACTCGTCACTTCGCATAGAACTGAAATAAGAGATTACTAAAATGACCTTTATCAAGTAATGTATCGTTTAACAGATTAACTACCAATCTCATTTTCATTTAAATTATGAGTACTCTATCCTCGAGCTTGATCAATTAATAGAAAAATTTTAAATTATTATTTTCTTAAATTAGGTAAGGATTCTTAAGCTTTTCGATTTATTCAATGTAAGACGACGAGATATAAATAGACTGAGATTGAGATATGAATTGGAACCCTTTTTGATTCTTATCAACAACAACCGGTTCGATTTCTATGGTAGCGGACCTCATAGACATAGATCGGAATGAAGATATGAAGGTACAAATTAGTACGAATTCTTATTTCTTCGGGCATTGTATGTAATAGAGATGTGGAACAAAAAAAAATTCCTTTGAAAATCACATCGTTTTTCTTTTTTCTATTTCTTTTTTTTATCCCTAGTGTACTCTATGTGATGCGCACGTATCTATATTTTTGTATGTTATGAAGGAAGTATCCGCTATGGAATAAATATAGATAATGAATAGCAAGAACGATCCATTTTGAACAATACATGTCTTTCACATCCAACTATAAAAGTAACTTCTTTATTTTAAAATGGCGGTTCCAAAGAAACGTACTTCTATCTCAAAAAAGCGTATTCGTAGAAATATTTGGAAGAAAAAGGGATATTGGGCGGCGGTAAAAGCTTTATCTTTAGCTAAATCTATTTCTACCGGGCATTCAAAAAGTTTTTTTGTGCGACAAACAAGTAATAAAGCCTTGGAATAATCTGAATCGACATGACTCGATGAATTGGATGATTTATAAGATGAATAATTCACATTAACTAATGTTTTGAACTCATCTATATGAGATAGAACTGAACCGGCTGTTGTGGTATGTAGAATAAGAATTATTCTGTCTATTGGGTTCTAAGAACGGTACTATTTCTTTTTTGTTGTTTGAAAAACAACAACAAAAAAGAAATAGTTAAACACAAAATACAAGGTTTCACTTTTCATTATAGTAGATTTTGATAATTCGCGAGATGGGGGTTGTTATTTCCCCCCCCCAAAAAAAAAATATTTTTTTTAGGAAGAAGTTTATTCGATTATGTATCTCCAATAGTTATACATCATTAAGATTTTTGGAAGATCTGAAACAAGTATGAACGACAGTAGTAAAAATGAATGGATCCTTGAAACTAATTGATTGAAATATATATTTTAAGACTTTGCTTTGTAACTCTCCGAATCACTACATAGATTCCCTCTTGTTTCGACCCAATCAATAAAAACTCCCCGGATCCCCTTTAGGTCGATATTTATGTACGAAGAATAAGTCAATCTTCCTTAATCCAAAATAGATCCTATGTTTGGACCGTAGGATCGATCAATCTATTTTATATAGAATATACTTTATTTATAAGTAAAGTACATAGCGTAGAATTCCAATAGAGATTGAAACTCTTTTGTTTTATGTGCAGCCCAATACCTAATTGGTTCGGTAAATCCTCACACGAATTATGTATACAATGAGGATCCCAACCATTAATACAGTTTTGATACCAAACTATCTAAATATTTATAGAAATCCTTTGGATGTAGTTATCCAATTGTGATACATAAAAAATCCTATTTATTTTCTTTTGTTCAGTGAAAAATGAATCTTTTTTCATTTCCGATCCATGAAATCAGATAAATGAGAAATGAATCATCAAAAAATGATATAAAAAAGGGACAATTCTTAGTTCTAGACCTCAACTGAGGACATAACCATCTAGTTCCAACTGTTCCATAAGAACTTATACTACGTGAAAGCCTGTTGTTAAAAATGACACCATACCGGGATACTAAGGATTATTGAAGTTCAAATATTCATTTGAACGAGTCTTTATTCATCGATTCTAACGTTTCCTAAAATATATTGCATTGAATCTTTCAATCTCGACGATTGAACATCATATGGGCTATTATTATTTCGATCAAGCCGCCATGGTGAAATCGGTAGACACGCTGCTCTTAGGAAGCAGTGCTAGAGCATCTCGGTTCGAGTCCGAGTGGCGGCATCCTCTAAAAAGGACACATTAGATCCTATAATGAATTTAATTCGGAATTTACATTCCGTAATTGAGGGACCCCTCTTTTTTTTAATGATTTTTTTTTATGATATTTGCGACTTTAGAACATATATTCACTCACATCTCTTTTTCGATCATTTCAATTGTCATTACGATTTATTTGGTGACTTTATTAGTCCATGAAATCGTAGGACTATGTGATCCGTCAGAAAAAGGCATGATAGCCACTTTTTTCTGTATAACAGGATTATTAGTTACTCGTTGGATTTATTCGAGACATTTCCCGTTAAGTGATTTATATGAATCATTAATGTTTCTTTCATGGAGTTTCTCCATTATTCATATGGTTCCTAAAATAGGGAACCATAAAAATGATTTAAGCGCAATAACCGCGCCAAGCGCTATTTTTACCCAAGGCTTTG